TATCCTTTATGGAAATGGCAAGTCAATTCGAGGAATTTATCACACAAGTATTCAATTAGTTCGGACTTGCTTAGTATTGAATTGGGACCAAGAACAAAATGGTTCTATAGAAGAGGTTCATGCTTCCTTTGTTGAGGTAAGGGCAAATGATCTAATTCGCGATTTCATAAGAATTGAGTTAGTCAAGTCCACTATTTCGTATACCGGAAAAAGGTATGATAGGGCAAGTTCCGGATCGATTCCCGATAATGGATTAGATTGCACCAATATCAATCCTTTTTATTCCAAGGAGAAGATTCAATCACTTAGCCAACATCAAGGAACTATTGGTATGTTGTTGAATCGAAATAAGGAATGCCAATCTTTGCTAATTTTGTCATCATCCAATTGTTCTCGAATTGGTCCATTCAATAGTTCGAAATATAACAATGTGACAAAAGAATCGGATCCCCTAATTCCAATTAGGGATTATTTAGGTCCCTTAGGCACTATTGTACCTAAAATATCGAATTTTTATTCATCTTACCATTTAATAACTCATAATCAGATCGTGTTAAAGAAATATTTGCTACTTGACAATTTGAAACAGATTTTCCAAGTACTTCAAGTACTTAAATACTGTTTAATAGATGAAAATAGGAGGATTTATAATCCCGATCTATGCAGTAACATCATTTTGAACCCATTCCATTTGAATTGGTGCTTTCTCCATCATGATTATTGTGAAGAGACATCGATCAAAATTAGCCTTGGACAATTTATTTGTGAAAATGTATGTCTATTTAAATACGAACCACACGTAAAAAAATCTGGTCAAATTTTAATTGTTAATGTCGACTTTTTAGTTATAAGGTCGGCTAAGTCTTATTTGGCTACTCCTGGAGCAACTGTTCATGGTCATTATGGGAAAATCCTTTACGAAGGAGATACATTAGTTACATTTATATATGAAAAATCGAGATCTGGTGACATAACGCAAGGTCTTCCAAAAGTAGAACAAATCTTAGAAGTGCGTTCGATTGATTCAATATCGATGAACCTCGAAAGGAGAGTTGAAGGTTGGAACGAGCGTATACCAAGAATTCTTGGGATCCCCTGGGGGTTTTTGATTGGAGCTGAGCTAACCATAGCCCAAAGTCGTATCTCTTTGGTTAATAAGATCCAAAAGGTTTATCGATCCCAGGGGGTACAGATCCATAATAGACATATAGAGATTATTGTACGTCAAATAACATCAAAAGTGTTGGTTTCAGAAGATGGAATGTCTAATGTTTTTTCGCCTGGAGAATTAATAGGATTGTTGCGAGCGGAACGAGCAGGGCGTGCTTTGGACGAATCGATCTGTTATCGGGCAATCTCATTGGGAATAACAAGAGCGTCTCTGAATACTCAAAGTTTCATATCCGAAGCAAGTTTTCAAGAAACCGCTCGAGTTTTAGCAAAAGCTGCTCTACGAGGTCGTATTGATTGGTTGAAAGGCCTGAAAGAGAACGTTGTTCTGGGGGGGATTATACCTGTTGGTACCGGATTCCAAAAATTTGTGCACCGTTCAAGGCAAGACAAAAGCATTTATTTGGAAATCAAAAGAAAAAATCTATTCGAGTTGGAAATGAGAGATATTTTGTTACACCATAGAGAATTATTTTGTTCTTACGCGGCAAACAATTTCCATGAGACAAATTTACATGAGACATCAGAACAATCATTTATGCGATTTAATGATTCCTAAGAGCGGATTCATTTTCACTTTAACTATCTTTTAACTATACTGGTCTGATTATTGATTTGGTAATAAATAAAATAAGTAATTAAAAAAATTTATGGTTTGTGCCGTGTATCAATGGTCAATCCCCGGTAGAAGGTTCCATCGGAACAATTATTTATTTCAAGGTACCTCGTCTCTTTGTTAATAATATGAAAAAGAAAAAACAAAAAGGAAGTGTGGGAAAAAATGACAAGAAGGTATTGGAACATCAATTTGGAAGAGATGATGGAAGCAGGAGTTCATTTTGGTCATGGTACTAAGAAATGGAATCCTAGAATGGCCCCTTACATTTCTGCAAAGCGTAAAGGTATTCATATTACAAATCTCGCTAGAACTGCTCGTTTTTTATCAGAAGCCTGTGATTTAGTTTTTGATGCAGCAAGTAGGGGAAAAAACTTCTTAATCGTCGGTACCAAAAATAAAGCATCGGATTCAGTAGCATCAGCTGCAATAAGGGCTCGGTCTCATTTTATTAATCAAAAATGGCTCGGTGGTATGTTAACGAATTGGTCCACTACGGAAACGAGACTTTATAAGTTCAGGGACTTAAGAGCAGAAGAAAAGATGGGGAAACTCAACCGTCTCCCCAAAAGAGATGCAGCAATGTTGAAGAGAAAATTATCTACCTTGCAAACATATCTCGGTGGGATCAAATATATGACGGGATTGCCTGATATTGTGATCATCGTTGATCAGCAAGAAGAATATACGGCTCTTCGAGAATGTGCCATTTTGGGGATTCCAACGATTTGTTTAATCGATACAAATTGTGACCCAGATCTTGCAGATATTTCGATTCCAGCCAACGATGACGCTATAGCTTCAATTCGATTGATTCTTAACAAATTAGTATCCGCAATTTGTGAAGGTCGTTCTAGCTATATAAGAAATCGTTGATTATGATTAAGATTAAGAATAATAAAATTAGTTTTAGTTAATGTTAATTATTGGGCAACTCCATAGATTTATTGGATCGGTTACTTTTTTTTTTGAATTATTTTAAATAGATAAAAAAAAAGAACTGGGGATATTGATATATATTATGATGTTATGTGATTTCTTGGTATCCTAAATATATGATTAATGATTCAAGTTGGTGAGTTGAGAAAGAAATGGTTGAATCAAACTAATTCCTTTTTTGAAGTTCAATTTCTATCAGAGGACAATATGAATGTTATACCATGTTACATTAAAACACTCAAGGGGTTATACGATATATCGGGTGTAGAAGTAGGCCAACATTTCTATTGGCAAATAGGAGGTTTACAAATCCATGCCCAAGTACTTATCACTTCTTGGGTCGTAATTGCTATCTTGTTAGGTTCAGCCATCATAGCTGTTCGGAATCCACAAACCATTCCGACCGACGGTCAGAATTTCTTTGAATATGTCCTTGAATTTATTCGAGACTTGAGCAAAACCCAGATTGGAGAAGAATATGGACCTTGGGTTCCTTTTATTGGAACTATGTTCCTATTTATTTTTGTTTCTAATTGGTCAGGTGCCCTTTTACCTTGGAAAATCATACAGTTACCTCATGGGGAGTTAGCTGCGCCCACGAATGATATAAATACTACTGTTGCTTTAGCTTTACCCACGTCAGTGGCATATTTTTATGCAGGTCTTACCAAAAAAGGGTTGGGTTATTTCGAGAAATACATCAAACCAACTCCAATACTTTTACCAATTAACATCCTAGAAGATTTCACAAAACCCTTATCTCTTAGTTTTCGACTTTTCGGAAATATATTGGCTGATGAATTAGTAGTTGTTGTTCTTGTTTCTTTAGTCCCTTCAGTAGTTCCTATACCTGTCATGTTTCTTGGATTATTTACAAGTGGTATTCAAGCTCTTATTTTTGCAACGTTAGCCGCGGCTTATATAGGCGAATCCATGGAGGGTCATCATTGACTAGTTTTCGAAATAGTCTTTTTTTTTTAGCTTATCCCAATTCATGCATGGTTCAAGATAATCTGCTTGGTTGGAGAACATAATAGATATAAATACGTATGAATATATGACCTAGAGTCGTAGGAGAGAAGATGAACGATATTACGGAATTGTAAAAAAAAAGATGGGTTGGGGAGGTCACACTAGATGTATGTAATGTCTATAAGTCCAGCCACTTTTTGTGTGGGTTTCGAGGAATGATTCTATAATCCGATTCAATATAAAATGTGGCCAGTTTACGTTATGGAAGTTTACGTTATGGAAGAAAGAAATGTATATGTAATATGTATATGTAATATTAGATATTCACTAGTTATATAGTCCTATCTATATATAAATAGAAGTCCTTATGCCTTACCTATATACTAACTAACTATATATATATCTAACTATATGCTATATATATGTAATATATATAGCAATATATATATATAGCAAAATAAATAAAAATATATATATATATATAATGTATTGATATACATATTGATATCGTTATATTGATATATTGATATCGTTGATATCGATCATATTGATATCCATTGCATATATTGATGATTGCATATATTGATTTGATTGCAGTTTACTGCATTTAGATTAGATGGATTACAAGATAAGTCAAGTCCTTTCTTCTGTTTCATTTGTGATTGTGGATTGGATGAAAAAACAGATGAACTCAAGGATATAAAAGAGTAAAGAACGAAGGATGGAATGAAAGAATGGTTGGAAAGAAAGAAATGCAATAACTAGAGCCGTATGTATATGGATTTACAAAAACTTCATCATGGGTAGAAACAAAAAACGAGATATCGAAGTAGTTCTGACGATTCAGTAATATTATCATTAGTTTTTAGTTACTCCGACCCAATAGATCTTAATGATCAAACTTAATGATAAAATTAAGTAATAATTCATTGGTTGATTGTATCATTAACCATTTCTTTTTTTTTGGTGCGAGGAACTTACCATGAATCCACTGATTTCTGCCGCTTCCGTTATTGCTGCTGGATTGGCTGTAGGACTTGCTTCTATTGGACCCGGAGTTGGTCAAGGTACTGCTGCAGGCCAAGCTGTAGAGGGTATTGCGAGACAACCAGAAGCAGAGGGTAAAATACGAGGTACTTTATTGCTTAGTCTAGCTTTTATGGAAGCTTTAACAATTTACGGACTGGTTGTGGCATTAGCGCTTTTATTTGCGAATCCTTTTGTTTAATCCTATAAATGTAAAAAAGTACCTTAGATTACATACTTATTTTACTTTTTTTTCTTTATTAACTTGAAATTAAAT